ATCTCTTCCCGAACCAAACATGAATCTTTCGATTCATTTGGCTCTCACGCTCAATTATTTATTTTATGTTATGGGCATTCCCATATCTTTTTTTTAATGTAATGAGCTTACCCTCTCTTTTCTGTTTATATTCAAAAACATCGAAACTGATACAAGACCAGAATATTAGGAGGACTCTTCCGACCAGACAAAAATCTATAATTATCAGCAAAGTTCTTTCTTTATTTGTATTTGTTCTTTATTTGTATTTGTTCTTTATTTAATTTCAAATTTAAGAAATTTATTTCTATATTTTTTTTATTTCTTTTTTTCTTCAAATCCAAAAATTCCTATTTTTTTTTTACGTAGGTCGTCGATTCGGCATTGGAAAAAAAAGAGCAAGATGCCCATTTTTTTAATAAATGGTTCAAATCATTTTATCGATATGAGTGTTCTATATCAGATAAATTACCAACTATTCATTTTTAAACCATTTCGGTACTAACGTAGCGGTAGAAAGAGTACCATGTTTTGCCTGGACTTCAAACAGTTTAGCTTTAACCATGTTAAAGGTCTCACATTATTGGTTGATAGAGAATCAAAGTAGATTTACCAATAAGTCACGAAATGCTATGGTTCTTACATATGATTTCTTAATTTATTCAGAAATAATTCGTCGAGATCGTGCGCTTTTTTTCCTATTTATCCTATAAAATGAATAAAATACCATAAATAAAGTGCAGTCGGATGGATCCAACCTATTCTTGAAATACAAAACTCGCACACACCCCCTTTCCAAAAAAAATCAATACACCAAGCACTACACTTAGATTTATTAGATTTGTTGCTAAAATATCGGTATTAAACCCGAAACTCCCGGCGGATGGCCAGTGACCCAAGGAAAAGAAAGAATCGGTTACATTTTTCATATGCTCTCCTCTTATAGTCTTATAGATAGGACTAACAAAGAACAGAGTTCTTTTTGTATCACTTCGTCGCCCCTTTTTTGATCGATTTCTTATTATTATATAAATTTTATTTCCATTTTTTTTAATGGGAATAGATTAAATCTAGTAATTTAATTTGAGAATTTTGAAATTTCTTACTTGAAGCTTCCAATCCAATAAAATACTTATTAGGTTAAGTCTTGGGTCTCATGTCAATTGTGAAATATCTCGTTTGTTGAAACGATTCCTAAAATAAAAAAAGTAAAAAAAAAAAAAAAGGTTTCCATTGTACTAAGCTAAGGACGCGAAGGAAGAAAGCGAGCGGATCCGGTAATTACTCATCCTCAAATCAGTCCTTCCTTACCTGGGGTATTGTCTCAACAAATAAATAATTGTAGGAGTAAAGCGTTGATATAATTAGAAAAAGCAAACAACAATTATGAGTTAATAAAATAAGAAAAAAGTATAGTATGTAAGGTACTTTTTTACATATCTAGGATTAAACAAAGGGATTCGCAAACAAAAGCGCTAACGCCACGACCAGTCCATAAATTGTTAAAGCTTCCATAAAAGCTAGACTAAGCAATAAAGTACCTCGTATTTTACCCTCTGCTTCTGGTTGTCTCGCAATACCTTCTACAGCTTGGCCTGCAGCAGTACCTTGACCAACTCCAGGTCCAATAGAAGCAAGCCCTACTGCCAATCCAGCAGCAATAACGGAAGCGGCAGAAATCAGTGGATTCATGGTAAGTTCAGTTCCTCGCACCAAAAAAAAGAAATGGTTAATGATACAATCAACCAATGAATTATTACTTCATTTTTTTTATCATTTTTTTTTTTTCATTAAGATTTTATCATTAAGATCTATCGGGTCGAAATAACTAAAAAGAAAACTCCGAATTGAAATGATAATATTACTGAATCGTCAGAACTATTTCGATATCTCATTTTTAGCTTCTACCCATAATGGAGTTTTTTACATATGTATACGGTTCTAGTTATTGCATTTCTTTGTTTCGAACCATTCTTTCATTCAATTCTTCTTTCTTTTTTCTTCTAGATACTATCCTTGAGTTCATCTCTTTTTTAATTTCATTCAATCCACAATCACAGACGAAACAGAAGGACTTATATTGGAACTATATAAATGCAGTATAAATGTAGTGAACCGCAATCAAATTAATCAATAATATATATATATATTAGGAATAGTCCTATATAACTAAACTAGTAAATATATAATATCACATATACATTTGTTTCTTCCATAACGTAAACCACCCACATTTTATATTGAATCGGATTCTAGAATCATTCCTCGAAACAGACACAGGGGCTAGACTTATAGAGATTACATACATCTAGTGTGACCCCCCAACCCATCTTTTTTTTTACAATTCCGCAATATCGTCTATCTTTTTTCCTACGACTCTAGGTCGTATATTCATACGTATTTGTATCTATTATGTTCCCCAACCAAGTGGATTATCTTGAATCATGCATGAATTGGGATAAGCTTAAAAAAAGACTATTTCGAAAACTAGTCAATGATGACCCTCCATGGATTCACCTATATAAGCCGCGGCTAACGTTGCAAAAATAAGAGCTTGAATACCACTTGTAAATAATCCAAGAAGCATAACAGGTATAGGAACTACTGAAGGGACTAAAGAAACAAGAACAACAACTACTAATTCATCAGCCAATATATTCCCGAAAAGTCGAAAACTAAGAGATAAAGGTTTTGTGAAATCTTCTAGGATGTTAATTGGTAAAAGTATTGGGGTTGGTTGAATGTATTTCCCGAAATAACCCAATCCTTTTTTGGTAAGACCCGCATAAAAATATGCCGCTGACGTGGGTAAAGCTAAAGCAACAGTAGTGTTTATATCATTCGTAGGCGCAGCTAACTCCCCATGAGGTAATTGTATGATTTTCCAAGGTAAAAGAGCACCTGACCAGTTAGAAACAAAAATAAATAAGAACATAGTTCCAATAAAGGGAACCCAAGGACCATATTCTTCTCCAATCTGGGTTTTGCTCAAGTCTCGAATAAATTCAAGGACATATTCGAAGAAATTCTGACCGTCGGTCGGAATGGTTTGTGGATTCCGAACAGCTATGATGACTGAACCTAATAAGATAGCAATTACGACCCAAGAAGTGATAAGTACTTGGGCATGGATTTGTAAACCTCCTATTTGCCAATAGAAATGTTGGCCTACTTCTACACCCGATATGTCGTATAACCCTTTGAGTGTTTTAATGGAATATGGTATAACATTCATATTGCCCTCTGACAGAAATTGAACTTCAAAAAAGGAATTATTTTGATTCAACCATCTATTTCTCAACTCACTAACTTGAATCATTAATCGTATATTTTATTTACGATACCAAGAAATTACATAACATCATAACATAATATCAATATCCCCAGTACTTTTTTTATCTCTTTTTTAAAATTCAAAAATAGTAACCGATCCAATAAATCTATGGAGTTGCCAAATAATTAACTAATCTTATTATTCTTAATGATAATCATAATCAACGATTTCTTATATAGCCAGAACGACCCTCACAAATTGCGGATACTAATTTGTTAAGAATCAATCGGATTGAAGCTATAGCGTCATCGTTTGCTGGAATCGAAATATCCGCGAGATCTGGGTCACAATTTGTATCGATTAAACAAATTGTCGGAATCCCCAAAATGACACATTCTCGAAGAGCCGTATATTCTTCTTGCTGATCAACGATGATCACAATATCAGGCAACCCCGTCATATATTTGATCCCACCGAGATATGTTTGCAAGGTAGATAATTTTCTTTTCAACATTGCTGCATCTCTTTTGGGGAGACAGTTGAGTTTCCCCATCTTTTGTTCTGTTCTTGAGTCCCTGAACTTGTGAAGTCTCGTTTCCGTAGTGGACCAATTCGTTAACATACCACCAAGCCATTTTTTATTAACATAATGACACCGAGCCCTTATTGCAGCTGATGCTACTGAATCCGCTGCTTTATTTTTTGTACCAACGATTAAGAAGTTTTTTCCCCTACTTGCTGCATCAAAAACTAAATCGCAAGCTTCTGATAAAAAACGAGCAGTTCTAGTGAGATTTGTAATATGAATACCTTTACGCTTTGCAGAGATGTAAGGGGCCATTCTAGGATTCCATTTCTTAGTACCATGACCAAAATGAACTCCTGCTTCCATCATCTCTTTCAAATTGATGTTCCAATATCTTCTTGTCATTTTTCCCCAGACTTCCTTTTTTTTTAACAAAGAGACGAGGTACCCTGAAATAAATAATTGTTCCGATGGAACCTTTTACGGGGGATTGACCGTTGATACACGACCCAAACCATTAATTTCTTTTAATTACTTATTTTATTTATTACCAATTTCATTACTTATTTTTTTTATTTAATACCAAATAAAAAATCTAATACCAAATCAATAATCGGACCAGATAATTGAAAGATAGTTAAAGTGAAAGGAATGAATCCGCTCTTAGGAATCATTAAATCGCGTAAATGATTGTTCTGATGTCTCATGGAAATTTGTCTCATGGAAATTGTTTTGGACGTAAGAACAAAATAATTCTCTATGGTGTAACAAAATATCTCTTATTTCCAACTCGAATAGATTCTTTCTTTTGATTTCCAAATGAATGTTCTTGTCTTGCCTTGAAGGGTGTACTAATTTTTTGAATCCGGTACCGACAGGTATAATCCCCCCCAGAACAACGTTCTCTTTCAGGCCCTTCAACCAATCAATACGACCTCGTAGAGCAGCTTTTGCTAAAACTCGAACGGTTTCTTGAAAACTTGCTTCGGATATGAAACTTTGAGTATTTAGAGATGCCCTCGTTATTCCCAATAAGATTGCCCGATAACAGATCGCTTCGTCCAAAGCACGCCCTGCTCGTTCCGCTCGCAAAAAGCCGATTAATTCTCCAGGTGAAAAAACATTAGACATTCCATCTTCTGAAACCAACACTTTTGATGTTACTTGACGTACAATAATTTCTATATGTCTATTATGGATCTGTACCCCTTGGGATCGATAAACCTTTTGGATCTTATTAACCAAAGAGATACGACTTTGGGCTATGGTTAGCTCAGCTCCAATCAAGAATCCCCAGGGGATTCCAAGAATTCTTTGTATACGTTCGTTCCAACCTTCAACTCTCCTTTCTAGATTCATCGATATTGAATCAATCGAACGCACTTCTAAGATTTGTTCCACTTTTGGAAGACCTTGCGTTATGTCACCAGATCTCGATTTTTCATATATAAATGTAACTAATGTATCTCCTTCGTAAAGGATTTCTCCATAATGGCTATGAACAGTTGCTCCTGGAGTGGCCAAATAGGGTTTAGCTGATCTTATAACTAAGGAGTCAACATGAACAATGAAAATTTGACCAGATTTTTTTACGTGTGATTCGTATTTGAATAGACATACATTTTCAAAAAGAAATTGTCCAAGGCTAATTATTGTAGATGTCTCTTCACAATAATCGTGATGGAGAAAGCACCAATTCAAATGGAATGGGTTCAAAATTATGTTACCACATGGATCGGGATTATAAATCCTCCTATTTTCATCTATTAAACAGTATTTAAGTACTTGGAAAGTCTGTTTAAAATTGTCAAGTAGCAAATATTTCTTTAACAAGATATGATTATGAGTTATTAAATAGTAAGATGAAAATAAATTTGCTATTTTTATTTTAGGGACAATAGTCCCTAAGGGACCCAGCAAATCCTTAATTTGGATTATGGGATCTGATTCTTTTGTCACATTGTTATATTTCGAACCATTGAATGGACCAATTCGAGAACAATTGGATGATGACAAAATTCTCAAAGAATGGCATTCCTTATTTCGATTCAACAACGTACCAATACCAATAGTTCCTTGATGTTGGGTAAGTGATTGAATCTTCGCCTTGGAATAAAAGGGATTGATATTGGCGCGATCTAATCCATTATCGGGAATCAATACGGAACTTGCCCTATCATACCTTTTTCCGGTATACGAAAGAGTGGACTTGACTAACTCAATTCTTATGAAATCGCGAATCAGATCATTTGTCCTTACCTCAACAAAGGAAGCATGAACCTCTTTTATAGAACCATTTTTTTCTTGGTCCCAATTCAATACTAAGCAAGTCCGAACTAATTGAATACTTGTGTGATAAATTCCTCGAATTGATTTGCCATTTCCATAAAGGATATAATTGACAACTCTAAGTTGGGCATTATCCTTTTCCTGCAAGAGATCCCGAGGGAAAAGTGTTGCTAAATTTATCCCATCAGCTATTTCATATGTGACTACGGACCGAACCGAAACAAAATACTTTTTCTTGGTAGGTGTGATCCGTTGGACATAGATCCAATTTTGGAATTTTTTTGATTTCTTAGAATTTTTTTTTTCCGTCTCTGGTGGTATCAAAATGCCGCTGTGCCTGGATATCTTATCTCTTTCTCCAGGAAAATGAATATCTCCAGAAAAGATTTTCAGCTCAATACTTTTCTTTTTTCTCTCCACTCGGACTAATCCGCCTACCCGGCTTCTTGTATTTAAAGCGAGTTGTGTATTTACTCCAATGATACTATTGTTCCGGACCATTATGAACGAAGATCCGGGTAAGATATGCACTTCTTCGAGAATGAAAAAAAACCGATCTACTTTCTGGTATTTCGGACTAAATTCTTTTTCTCCTCGATACTCAATCAAATCCTCTTTTTTTATGATTGAATCTACCTCTATGGTCCCATATTTAGTAATTCCTGAATTATTTCTTCTGTATCGTGGATCATCAAAATAAGCAAGAATACTATTTCTATGTAAAATACCATTTATGGGTATTTCAATCGAAATACCAAAACAGGGTATTAGTTCTTTATCTCGTTCTTTATCATATTGTAATGGGATAATGAATCTATTTCTTCGTTTTTTCGCCAAGAAATCAGAATTCTCTTGGAGAATAGAAGGATATATGAAATTCCAATGGCCATTGGATATGATTCGATCAGGTCTTGAATAGTTAAAAATTTCCCTATCTTTTTTACCAGAAGTATCCAACAATTTATGTCTTACTCGATGATTAGTCATTGAGAGGTCAAAGAAACATCTTTCTTCGAAAGAAAAAGAATGAACATTCATTTGATCTTGATCTTTGTGGAGCGAAAAAGACACTATACTGGATCTACACGGACCTCCTGCTAATATCCATAAATGACTTGTTTTTGGTAATAGATGAACATTACCATGTGTATATTCAGATGCATGGTGGACATCGGTACTCCAGTGCATTTCTCCCTCTGATTCAGAATAAATATGTTTTCGTACCTTCTCTTTAAAATGAAAAGAGGACGTTCCGGCACGAATCTCAGCAATCACTTGTTCTGATTCTGCATATTGATCATTTTGAACTAAAATCAAACTTTTTGGTGGAATATTCACATTATGGATAATATCCCGAGTCTCAATAGTTACATACAAGTCTATAGAACATAGAAAAGCGGGATGCCCATGACGGGTACGTGTGGGATAAACC